ACAAGAAGATCAAAAAATAAGAGATTGTATCAAGAATTATGTACAAAAGAATATGAAAATTTCTTCTGCGTTAGAGGGAATTGCACGTATAGAGATTCAAAAAAGAATCGATCTGATCCAGGTCATAATCTTTATGGGATTCCCAAAATTCTTACTAGAAGGTAGACCGCGAAGGGTCGAAGAATTACAGACGACTCTACAAAAAGAGTTTAATTGTATGAACCGGAAACTTAATATTGCTATAAAAAGAATTGCAAAACCTTATGGGAACCCTAATATTCTTGCAGAATTTATAGCCGGACAATTAAAGAATAGAGTTTCATTTCGAAAAGCAATGAAAAAGGCTATTGAATTAACTGAACAAGCAGATACAAAAGGAATTCAAGTACAAATTGCAGGTCGTATTGACGGAAAAGAAATTGCACGTGTCGAATGGATTCGAGAGGGTAGGGTTCCCCTACAAACCATTCGAGCTAAAATTGATTATTGTTCCTATACAGTTCGAACTATCTATGGTGTATTAGGTATAAAAATTTGGATATTTATAGACGAGGAATAATAAAGACGAGGGAGGATAAACCTTTACTTTTAACATAAAAAAAAGGGGGAAACCCCTTCATTCTTTTGCTCAAAACTATCAATTAATTATTAATTCTATAAGGTTGAATAAAAATTCGATTGACACTTATTTTGAGAAAATTGCTATGCTTAGTGTGTGACTCGTTGGTTTTTTAGGGTTCGGATTAAAAAAGACCAGCCCAATACCATAGTATGAACTAATAACTAACTATAGAACTAATAACTAACTATAGAACTAATAACCAACTCATTACTTCGCATTATCTCGATCTAAAGAACCAGTCAAGATATGATATATCGGTCATATCTTTGTAGCAACTGAAATTTTGTGTTTCTGCAAAAAAAATCAATCCGATTTTAAGCTGTAAAGCAAAATAGAGAAGAAAGATGTGGATATAAATGGAAGGATGAGAGAAAGAGAGAAAATAAATATCTATGATATAGAATTCCAATATGTAAGGTCTATAAGTCATCTCATAAAAGGCAGTGTAATAAAGCATCAATACTGATTCTTCCATAACATAGATTAAATGACTCTTCTTATAGATTATAGAACAAAACAAAAAAATCAAGAGCTTCGAGCCAATAAAGACTAAGAAGATTGACTCAAGAACAAATTTCATTATGAGCTCCATTGTAAAATTTGGACCTAAGCATTAAGTAAGAAGCGATGGGAACGATGGAAGCTGTGAATGCAAAAGATTTTAGTGAAAAAGGAATCTTAATGATTCACTGGTCGGGATGGCGGAATGAACCAGAGATCAATTCATCTATTGTAAGAAGTCAGGAGACAAGCCGAAAATTGAAATAGGAGAGTAAATATTCGCCCGCGAAAACTTTCTTTTTTTGAATTGATAAATTTGGACGATAAAAATAAAAACACAAAAATTTGTTCTATTTATATTCCAAAATAACAATATGATTCCGAAAACAGAAACTAAAATCTTTAATTGTCTATTTAAACAAGATCTATAGATTACTAATAGATTAGATTAGATGAATTCTAAAAAAATTCCACGATTCCATTTAAATACATGTATATCTTAATTAGTTAATTACTTAATTAATTAAGATTCGAAATCTTTTTTATTTTTTAATTCTTTTATTCGCGAGGAGCCGGATGAGAAGAAACTCTCACGTCCGGTTCTGTAGTAGAGATGGAATTCATAACCAACCATCAACTATAACCCTAAAAGAACCAGATTCCGTAAACAACATAGAGGAAGAATGAAGGGAATATCGTATCGAGGGAATCGTATTTGTTTCGGTAAATATGCTCTTCAGGCGCTTGAACCCGCTTGGATCACATCTAGACAAATAGAAGCCGGTCGACGAGCAATGACACGAAATGCACGTCGTGGTGGAAAACTATGGGTACGTATATTTCCAGACAAACCAGTTACACTAAGGCCCGCAGAAACACGCATGGGTTCGGGGAAAGGATCCCCCGAATATTGGGTAGCTGTTGTTAAACCAGGTCGAATACTTTATGAAATGGGCGGAGTAACAGAAAATATAGCTAGAAGGGCTATTTCAATAGCAGCATCCAAAATGCCTATACAGACTCAATTCATTATTTCGGGATAAAGGAGAAAACGGTAGAACTAACAGAAATGAGTCTTGGGTGTGAAAAAAAAAATTGCTTATTTCTTTTTTTTTTTTCTTTTTAGACAAATAATATTTCTTTTTTTTGTCCTTTGTATTATTGTATTAAAAGAACAGATTACAAAATGATATGATTCAACCTCAGACCCATTTAAATGTAGCAGATAACAGCGGGGCTCGAGAACTGATGTGTATTCGAATCATAGGAGCTAGCAATCGTCGATATGCTCATATTGGTGACGTTATTGTTGCTGTGATCAAAGAAGCAGTACCAAATATGCCCCTAGAAAAATCAGAAGTAGTCAGAGCTGTAATTGTGCGTACTTGTAAAGAACTCAAACGCGACAACGGTATGATAATCCGATATGATGACAATGCTGCAGTTGTTATTGATCAAGAAGGAAATCCAAAAGGAACTCGAATTTTTGGCGCGATCGCCCGGGAATTAAGACAATTTAATTTTACTAAAATAGTTTCATTAGCTCCCGAAGTATTATAAAAGGGGATTGTGCTATTTGATAGTGGGATAATTGAAAGAAATGGATTGAGAAATAGATTGTATCTCACGCATATATCTTTAATTACTCAAATTCATAAACAAATAAATAAAAAAAAAAGAAATAAGCATGTTGATTATATCCAATTTTGAGTCACCAACAATTTTAGTTCATCATGGGTAGGGACACTATTGCTGAGGTAATAACCTCTATACGAAATGCTGATATGGATAAAAAAAGAGTGGTTCGAATAACAGCTACTAATATTACCGAAAATATTGTCAAAATACTTTTAAGAGAGGGTTTTATCGAAAACGTGAGAAAACATCGAGAAAACAACAAAGATTTTTTGGTTTTAACGCTGCGACATAGAAGGAATAGGAAAAAGCCCTGTAGAAATCTTTTAAATTTAAAACGGATCAGTCGACCCGGTCTACGAATCTATTCTAATTATCAACGAATTCCTCGAATTTTAGGCGGGATGGGGATTGTAATTATTTCTACTTCTCGAGGTATAATGACAGACCGAGAGGCTCGGCTAGAAGGAATCGGCGGAGAAATTTTGTGTTATATATGGTAATCTTTTTAATATACTTAATATACAAATTGGACCCAAAACTTACTATTTTAAATTGTAAAATAAAAAAGAAAAGGGACGAGTTGTCTAATATTGTTCCTCCTTCATTAGTTGATACTTCAAGGGGACTTTACCTGGAATGAAAGAACAAAAATGGATTCATGAGGGTTTAATTACCGAATCGCTTCCCAATGGCATGTTCCGGGTTCGTTTAGATAATGAAGATCTGATTCTAGGTTATGTTTCAGGAAAGATCCGACGTAGTTTTATACGGATACTACCGGGAGATAGAGTCAAGGTTGAGGTAAGTCGGTATGATTCAACCAAAGGACGTATAATTTATCGACTGCGCAACAAGGATTCGAAGGATTAAGTAGTTTGAACACCCCTTTCGTGAGAATACGATTCGAGATGCAAAATCTCAAGAAACTTTTTTCTTCCAAGAAGTCAATTACAATTTAAGATAAGGAATGACAAATATGAAAATAAGAGCTTCTGTTCGTAAAATTTGTGAAAAATGTCGACTAATACGCAGGCGGGGGCGGATTATAGTAATTTGTTCCAATCCGAGACATAAGCAAAGGCAGGGATAATCACACTCGCTAAATGAAATGATACATAAATAAGGAATCTGTTTTAACATGAAATGGATATATCCATATATCTCTAACTCATATTTACGAGATGATAAAATATGGCAAAAGCTATACCGAGAATTGGTTCGCGCAGGAATGGACGTATTGGGTCACGTAAGAGTGCACGTAGAATACCAAAGGGAGTTATTCATGTTCAAGCAAGTTTCAATAATACCATTGTCACCGTTACAGATGTACGGGGTAGGGTGGTTTCTTGGTCCTCTGCCGGTACTTGTGGATTCAAGGGTACGAGAAGAGGGACACCATTTGCTGCTCAAACCGCAGCAGGCAATGCTATTCGTACAGTAGTGGATCAAGGTATGCAACGAGCAGAGGTCATGATAAAAGGCCCCGGTCTCGGAAGAGACGCAGCTCTCCGAGCTATTCGTAGAAGTGGTATATTATTAACTTTTGTACGGGATGTAACCCCTATGCCACATAATGGCTGTAGACCCCCGAAAAAAAGACGTGTGTAGAAATACACATTGAAGAACTTTCAAGAGAAACAAGAGAAATAAATGATTCAATGATCTAATGAAATTATATTACTATGGTTCGAGAGAAAATAACAGTATCTACTCGGACACTACAGTGGAAATGTGTTGAATCAAGAACAGAGAGTAAACGTCTATATTATGGACGTTTTATTCTGTCTCCACTTCTGAAAGGTCAAGCAGACACAATAGGCATTGCGATGCGAAGAGCTTTGCTTGGAGAAATAGAAGGAACATGTATCACACGTGTAAAATTTGATAAAGTACCGCATGAATATTCTACCATAAAGGGTATTCAAGAATCGGTACATGAAATCTTAATGAATTTGAAAGAAATTGTATTGAGAAGTAATCTATATGGAACTTGCGACGCGTCCATTTGTGTCAGGGGTCCTAGATATGTAACTGCTCAAGATATCGTCTTACCACCTTATGTAGAAATAGTTGATAATACACAACATATAGCTAGCTTGACGGAACCGATCAATTTGTGTATTGGATTACAAATCGAGAGAAATCGCGGATATCTTATACAAACGCCACAGAACTTTCAAGATGGAAGTTATCCTATCGATGCTGTATTCATGCCTGTTCGAAATGCAAATCATAGTAT